TCGAATTCGATATAAGAATTTTTTTTTTACCCTTAAATTATGTATCGAAAGAGTAGTATGATATAAAAGGCATTTCCGATTTTATACGATCTATCGGGAGTCCTATTTCAGCGTCACAAACTTTTTTGTTTTCACACCGGGAGCTCTTAATCTTAACAATATTTATGTTATGAAAGAATATGAAAATAAAAAAATCTTGTTTTTTTTATTTGAAAAAAAAAAAAGAAACTTTGGGATTGCTAAATAACAAACGAAATAAATATATAAAGCAACGGAGCCATCATAGTATTTTTGAACTACTCCAAAAAGAAGGGTGGTTATTGGATCATTTACCAACCTGAGTCTGATAGACCCTATATTTAATTTATATTTATTTATTTAAAAATTTTTCCATGTAAGTGTAAGTAAGGTAAAAAAAAAAGTGAATTCCATTATAGAGCCGTATGCAATGCGCAAAAGAAGATGCCTGTACGGTTGTTCAATTATATCTTTTTTTATTATTATTCTTTATCTCTTCACCTTTCATTATGCGAGATAGAATAAACATTTATTATGTTATATCATCAGGGTAATGATCCACCAACCTGCTGCCTCTTTTTATGAGGCACAGACGGGAGAATTTATCTTGGAAGCGGAAGAACTACTGAAGCTGCGCGAAACCCTCACAAGGGTTTATGCACAAAGGACAGGCAAACCCTTATGGGTTGTATCCGAAGACATGGAAAGAGATGTTTTTATGTCAGCAATAGAAGCCCAAGCTCATGGAATTGTTGATCTTGTAGCGACTGAATAAAAAAGAAAAAATAACAAGGATTTCACACGAATTCGTTATTTGAGATTTTATCTTCTTACCGGATTTAATATTCTATTATTTAATATTCTATTAATTAATCTCATTAATCTATTAATATAGAAATAAAATAATTCATAAGCATCCGGTTAAGATCGATCTAAACCAGCCCATTATGTATATGATTCAACATGCCAACTATTAAACAACTTATTAGAAACACAAGACAGCCAATCAGAAATGTCACGAAATCCCCCGCTCTTGGGGGATGTCCTCAACGACGAGGAACATGTACTAGGGTGTATGTGCGACTCGTTCAGATCATGGGCTAGGACAAAAGAAAGAAAACAATTGATCCAGTATCAACGATCAATACCAGTGAATAGGATAGAATGGAAGAACTCCAGTCAATATCTAAAAATAAAAAAGATCTATCCTTCTATTATGGTATCAAATGTATGGTTTCCGTTGGTGCAAATCCAATCACCTCAATTTAAAAATTTTAAATTTAAGATGAGAAAGAATTCTCCATTGATAGCAAATGGTATCCATTAAGCAGGGGAAATCCTATTTTAAAAAGCAGAAAAATTCTGCCTTACTCTTGCAAGAACGGACTAACAGGGTCAGCTACCCAGCTAATCTTCATAATTAAATACCGTTACTGGATAAGTGGATCTCGTTGTGAAAGACCTAGTACTGGATAATTATGGGTAGAGCCAAAGAGTTTGAACTGTACAAGTTAACAATAACATTGATTAAATGAAAGAAAGAAGGGCTCCGGTGTATAGAGAAGACCTCACCGTTTAAGAAGTAACCATAGAAACGATGGAACCCACTATATCCATTTATATTTATTACTTTTTTATTTACTATGTGTTTTTAATACCTAGTATCAATACAATTTTTTTTTTTATAGGTGAAATGCCTAGAAAAAAAGAAAAAATCGTGGTCGGGAAGGTTATAATAGCAAAAGCCATTGGAATTTTTATTTTATACATTGGAAGAATCCGTTTTGTTATTAATAGACTAGGACACGGGAAGAGAATAACTGAAAGAAAGGAAATCGATTAGTTATTCATCAAAGTTTCATTTATTCAATGACCAGAATTAAACGAGGGTATATAGCTCGAAGACGTAGAACAAAAATCCGTTTATTTGCATCAACCTTTCGAGGGGCTCATTCAAGACTTACTCGTACTATTACTCAACAGAAAATAAGAGCCTTGGTTTCGGCTCATCGGGATAGAGGTAGACAAAAGAGAGATTTTCGTCGTTTGTGGATCACTCGGATAAATGCAGTAATTCGCGAGAATAAGGTATACTTTAGTTATAGCAAATTAATACACAATCTGTACAAGAGACAGTTGCTTCTTAATCGTAAAATACTTGCACAAATAGCTATATTAAATAAGAGTTGTCTTTATATGATTTCCAATGAGATCATAAAATAAAGAGATTGGAAGGAATCCGTTGGAATAGTTTAAATGGAGTTCCCTGGAGAATGAACTCTGGGAAGGTAGAGTAGAAATTAGTATGATAAAATATGATAAAGTCATCAAAATGAAGAAACACGTTCAATAAAAAATATTTATTCTTCTCCAATTTTTTTTTTTTTCTTACGAGTTGACTCGCTTCTTTCAAATTGTTTCTCATTATTAAGAAAAGGTAACGGAGATAAAATACGAGCTTGTTTTATAGCAATAGTAATTAATCGTTGTTGTTTTAAGGTCAACCTATTTACCCGTCTAGATAATATTTTTCCTTGTTCGCTAATAAATCGACTAATTAAACTCATGTTTCTATAATCAATTCGATCCCCCGATTGGATCGGAGGCAAACGCCTACGAAAAGATCGCTTGGATTTAAGAAGGATTCGCTTGGATTTATCCATGGTTTGTTTATTCCTTATCCTGAAAATCCCAATCCTATTTCGATCGGATCAAACATGATGTAGAATTAAGAAATAGGATTGGGTTTGTTTATATTTAAATAAATATATGTTATATATAATATGTAATTTTTCACCTTCCTTGGAAGACTGACACACGAGCGGTCGGTTCGATCTATTTCTTTATCTCCCCATGAATCGTATGTTTGTAACAACAGGGACAGAATTTTCTCAATTCCAATCGACCAGGCGTATTGTGTCGATTCTTTTGAGTAATATATCTGGAAATGCCCGTTGATTCCTTATTAACACGATTTCGAAGACAACTGGTACATTCCAAAATAACTGTTACTCGGACATCTTTACCCTTGGCCATGAACCTCCTTTGGTTTATGATTCACTCAATTCTTTAATTTTCCGATCCGAAGCAAGGAAGAATAAAGGACAAAAAAAAATAGAAGCAGGTAACTCGAAATAAAATTATAAAAGAAAGATTTCGTTGCAATCAATATAGTAATAATAAGTAATATAATGATTTCTAACTATATTTATAATTAAGAATGAATTGCCGTACAGTATTTTCAGTTAAGTATCTTGTATGATATAGTTGCCCCAACCATCACATTTTCATTTCCACTCTATTATTATATTAATATTAATTTGAGCCTGGGCCCGGGTTCATAGTTTCACTGAGGGCGAAACCGCTTTTTCTTTGTTTTTTTTTTAGAATAAGTTATTCTAAAAAAAAAAACAAAGAAAAAAATAAGGCAAGGGTAGGGATTAGTTACAGAGATTTGATTGTATCTCTAATCTTCTTCCCCCTTCTCATATCAATAACTAAAATGAAAAAAAGGGGAATATCAACGCATCCGGAAAAAAACGATTGATCTCTATCAATAAACCTGCCAAAGACCCGAACCATAAAGCACTTACTACCGGTGCCACGGAGAGATATGTTTTTAGATCTCGCATTTGAAAAACTCCTCTTTCTTTATTCGTTATTGTAATTTTATTGTAATTTGTAATACATAATGGTAATACATATATGACCAGATGTGTATATGTAGTTAATGACTGACCGCCTGTATTTGTACGCGGAGTCCCTAATTAAAATAAAAATGTACAAAAAAGATATTTCTACCTGAAATTACTAAAAAATATTAATTTTTTATGGTAGGTTTCATATTTATTTCATACTTTATATAATATAAGTCTTTTAATATATTATATGTTTGTTATATGATATATGAGACCAAAAAGAAGAAATGAAAAGAGAATTTTTGTATATCAATGGAGGAAGTAAAGATGTGGAAAACAAGACAGGGATTCTCTACAATGACACTGTAGACCAATTGAAAGGGATGTAGCGCAGCTTGGTAGCGCGTTTGTTTTGGGTACAAAATGTCACGGGTTCAAATCCTGTCATCCCTACCTATTACTTATCTTATGAGCAGTAACGAGGGATCAATTGAGATAAATTGGACATACATAATAAATCTTTAATTTTATGATATATATGCAAGATGAATTGGGGTCACAAAATCTTTATTGTGATAATGATAATAAGGCGCTCTTAGTTCAGTTCGGTAGAACGTGGGTCTCCAAAACCCGATGTCGTAGGTTCAAATCCTACAGAGCGTGATTCTGTGTTCTTGTTAATCGCGTTAGGTCGAAAATTACACTTAAATAATTGAACAGCAATCTAAATTTGACCTCCCGCGGATTAAAGGAAGTAGGAGGTCAATCAAAAAAGAGATGTTAATTAATCAAAGGTCCAACTGATCACCACGTCTGTATTGTAAATATGCAGTTACGAATAATCCGGCCAAAGTAATAGGAATTAGACCTAAGACGATTCCAAATAGAAAAACTTCAATCATTTCAATTTGTTTGAAAGGGGAAAGGGGAGGTAATATTTATCCTTAAATATTAATCTGTATTGACTATAAATCTCAATGACCAAGAATTGGAAATTGATACGTTAAGTAACTGTAGAAGATATGAACTGCCATAGAAAGATTTTTTTTATGAATTGTTCATTTAATTAATTTCAAATAAGTCGTATCTTGCTCAGACCGATAAATAGAGCTGAGGTGATAGTCAAAGCTGCTAGTAGAAAACCAAAATAACTAGTTATAGTAGGCATGAAAAGGCTAAATGAAATATGTTCTTTTTATACATATGTTTATAAAGCACTTCCCTAAGTTTCAATTTTTGAAAGATACGAGGATAAGCAAAAATACCAACCAATTGAAAGGATAAATTCAATTGAAAATGTTTGATTCATCTATTATTATAGACGATACTAACAAAAATAGAGTA